AGAGCACAGCACACTAATGCGCCGCCCTGCTTGGATACGGTTTCCCGATTGGAGATCCATGGATCACAGACGGTATCTCCCCATGGCGTTTCGCTCTTGAAAGCGTCCTTCTTTCTCAATGCCTAGGCATTCATCCGATGCATTATTTTGGATACAGTAGGAATTGCACCTACCTCACTAGTCACTACCAAAATATTCGCCAATGAGACTTCTATTCATACTTCAGAATGGTGGGCTTGCCTTCTAGTCAGGTCATTTACTGAAGCGGGTGCATTCAGGCTTGAAGACGAAGGTTTATGCATTTTGTGCATATTTTTCCAGAAAAAAAAAAAGAAAAAACATCTGATGAAAAAAAAGGCATACGAAAATCCAGGCCACTAAAATAACTGGATCGATTAATCCCTTCATTATACTGTAAATGACTATTTCAGATCATCAATAGAATAATACGTATCTTTTATTTACATATCGCATCATTCGCATTACAAGCAGAATACAGGGTTCCTTTCGCCTAGACACAATATAATGAGTATTTGTCTTATCACACCATTTATTTTTTTATTTCAATATCTTTATAACCGAAAAATAGATCAAGAATGCGCAGAAATAACCAAGTTATGGATGCACTGCTGCTTTTTGTATAAATCCCGCTGTTCCACAAAAAACCACTTAAAATATTTGGCGGGAGTAGGATTTGAACCTACACAACATTCAGATTATGAGCCTGACGAGTTACCAATTACTCTATCCCGCGCACATAATAAGGTTTTCTTCAACGGCGCCGCAAAATATTTCTTTTTGCGCAGCAGTTCCCCGCCCGCCCTAAGTAGAGTTCTTTATTAGAAATATGTCATTTTTTTTTTGCGAGTCTCTATGATGATTCATCCGTAGGCGCCGAGTGTTGCATAGTACTATTTGGCGAGCTTAGTCCTCTAGGACCTTCGGCCTCGCGATTGATTGTTCATCACTTTCAATAGCGTTTTAGAATAATTGAAATTGGACGTTGTCCGGGCCTGGACCATGTCTCCCGAAATTGATAAATCAGTACATATAGCGTAAGACGATTTCACATTTCGAGGTCGGAATGGGATCGGGTGTTTTCACGTCTTACCATAGTGCCCGGAAGCGCGTAGCGATTGATGAATAGAGTAAAAAGGGAACTTGCTCAGTCGTAGGTTTCCTGCGTTCGATGAGGTAGACTACACAAGTGCTCTTCGGCGATTCTCGCCGATCACAGGGCTCTCTAACTTGACTTTATTTTGATTTCTTCTAAAACCCTAGGAGAAAAACCTTCGGCCGCTGAGAAGCGCCCCGGCCCCGCAAAGCCGCAGGCCACGCGTCGGCTACATCAAATTGCCGCCGGAGATGCCTTATATGGAATTTTAATCTTTACGTATTTTTAAGTCACGGCATATATATAACATGCGAATTTACTTCAGATTTAGAAATAAATCTAATTATTAATTATAACTTACATAAGATACGACCGCTTCTCGAGATGCTCTTAGCCGTGTTTGTTTTCTACATGGCTTGTCTAATCACAGGGCCCTGCCCTATGTTATAATGTTGTTTACTGCCCCTTTCTTACCACTTCTATCTTGACTTATTCCTTACGTACAAATAGAGCGATCGAAAGCAAGCCATGTAGACCTACTTAAATTTATCTTGCAACAAGCCGGAGCAACCTACATTCGCGCGCATTCCCATTTGTGGAGCTACAACAATGAATTGAATTACCTATGATGATTCATAAGCTACTAGCATAAGGGCTAATTCTACTTTGTTGATATAACATAAGAGTATAGCCACTTAGTTCGTGAACAAGATCTATAATTACTAAAGGGGTACTTTATATGATTGATCCTTTTGTCAAAACAACATTCATTATGTTGCATTTCTAGTTATCCTAAGAAACATCGTAAATCTTTCTTTACCGTGGCCTATCATAGAAGAAGGAGATTTAGGATAAGGTTAGTGACCAGCAAAAAAAAGATATATATATCTTTTTTTTGCCTCCCGTAGGTTCAATTCTTATCCGAAAGTTCCTATCGGAAGGGGGATTTGAACCCCCGTGTGCGAATTATGATCCCGCTGTTCTAACCGACTAAACTATTCCGACATGCGAATTATTAATGCGCTGTTCTACTAATCTGCCGCTCCCTGGCTGTTGGATGATAATTCGCCTCATGCGCCCTTTAACCTGGCCCCAATAGGGCTTAACGATAGAAGTAACTGTTTATGTATAAAGTTCAAACGGAATAGATTATTAGAGCGCCCTGCGCCTTAGTGATATTCATAATCGCGACTGAAGCCGTTATTGTGTAATAGTAAGGGCATTCACAGGCGTAATTGGAAAGGCTGCGGGGTACAGCGGCTCTTACTAACTGACATAGACCAAAAATTCACTCAAGCCTTTAAATTAAAGGCTAATATTGCATTATGCTGGCCACTTTACCTTTGGGCTATGTAATCATAGTCCAGAGAATAAAGAGCACAGGGC